TCAATCAAACTATCCCTCAAAAATTGGAACTGACTATCCATAAAAAAGAATAATTGAGGTAATTTTCTGAAGAATATTGTGATGATCAAAAAGGAGTGGCAAAACACGACAGAAAAAAGAAAGTGGATAGGTATTATTATAAGCGATCCAATCCAACTGTTTGGTAATTAAGTAACACAAAAGAATAACAAAGAAGGGTCAAATAAAAAATTGACAAGATATGTATGATCCATCTGGATCCAAAGCATCAATTCCAACTTCAACAAAGATTGGGCTTAAAATAAAAAGCGAAACTGCTTTATTTCAAAATCATTTACATTTAATATATAGGATGAATCCATTATTTCGATCCGTTACTTGTTTTGTTGCTGAATTGAGTGAATTTCCATATACATAAAACAGAAAAGACCCCCAAAAGAGTTTCGTTTTAGGGTTGTTACATCTGCGTCTGCTTTGGCTCAAATCAGCGTTCTGAAGAAACTTCAGTGAAGTTATGTTAGAGAAAAAAGAGGATTTTTTACTTTTTCTCTCCTGCTGATAAAGCATTCATTTTTTACTTTTTCTCTCCTGCTGATAAAGCATTCATTCTTTAGTTCATTTCTCAAAAAACCTCAATTGGTACACGCAAGAAATAGGCCAATTCGGCAGCTTTTTGTTCAATTTCCCGTGGCGTAAAATTATCATCAGCGCGCGTCAAGGGAATGGCCCCCTGTCCTCGGATTTCCATATAAAGAACACGACGAGCATAAATACCCTCTTTAACTTCTATTCGGACAGACTGAATATCGTTTATCAGAAATCGCAGGAGGACACGACGATTTTTTCCAGGGAATCCCCAACGAAAAAGACACACTATTCCTTCTTTTCTATCGAATCGATCATAACCACTACCTACATTCCACGAAATTGTACACCATAAATAGGCGCTAATAAAAAGACCCGCGACCCCATAAAAAGACATTACGAGCCCTTGTGGAAAAAAAATGATTTGTTGAGACGGAAATAAAGATATCAAATTTTTACCAAGATAACTGGAAGTTCCAACCGATAAGAAGCCTAATGAACCTAAAAAAAGGATAATGGCCCAGCAAAAATTACTTATTTTTCGAGACCCCCTTATAAGTTCTATCCATATATGTTCTGATTGCCAACTCATACTTGATCTGATTTCATTTTATTGGAATTGAGAGCATAGCCCAATGAATTTCATTTTACTGTTTTTGTTTCCGAAATAACTCTCATCAACTAGCACTATTTTGATGTGAACCTTTAGGAATAGTTCATAAAATTGGTTAGATGGAAAAAACCTCTTCACTTCATGACCCTACTAAGGATATCGACATACATATTAATATATGGCCTTTCCATTTTAGACATCCGCCAATCCTGATTCTAGTTGAAAATAGCTAGAATTCATTTACCCATGTAGCATTTTCTGTATGTATAAAAGCTCTTTCATTTATGTATGTTCGATTTTTGTTCAGCAGAAACCCCGTGTTATACCATATTCCAATAAATAGAGAGTTTTGTTATCTAAGTTCAAAAAAAAATGAGATTTAGTGCTATCAGATCTAAACAATCTTGTTTTTTTGAACATAAAGAAATAAAGAAGCCATTGCCATTGCCGGAAATACTAGGCCTACTAAAGGCACAAAAATAGAGGGAAAGTTGAAAGTTATCATAGAATGAATACCTCGATTTACTATTTGTACCTAATATTATTATATTGTTTCTATTCTTATAAATATATCTTGTAAGAATTCTAATTAATAATTTTCAATTAAGAATTCTAATTCTAGAATTCTTATTAATTCGATTCTAAAATTCGATTCTAATTAGTATATTGTAATTATGAGATTTTCATTTTAATTAATATAGATCAAAGTATATATCTAAGTGAGTATATATAATAAGTGCAAGGAATGTAGAACTAACTAAATGGACTTATTCATCTTTCGACATGAAAGATATGTATGATAATTTAGTTTCTTATTCTTCCTCTATTCTTATTCGTTTGTTCTTGTCTTCTAATTTAATATTTAATAAAGAAAAGGTTTTTTACAAATTAACGAAAGATTTCTAGGCTTCTTAGTCAAAATGAGAGATATAGAAAAATACACAATTATATATTTTCTATATTTGAATTTATTCGATAATACATACGTAAGAAGGGAAGATGAACTTCGCCTAATTTCACAAAAGCAAGAAGTCATTCTTTTATAGAGGCTTGCTGATTCGTAATCATGAATATTTAGTAATCAGAAATATTAGTAAAAAAAAAAAAAAGAAAAATTATATGCAACTTGTGATTCTTTCTACAATTAGATCTTATAGATCTTAAGTCACTAAAGAAAACCCCATTCTTCTTATTTTTACTTTGATTCCGATAAACTAACTACGTGTTTACTACAAAAAACTAATTAAACTTAATACTCTTTGAATTTTGATTCAAAGGAAAGAAAGCGTGGAGTTGAAATAATTCACTCAGAACGCTTTTTAA